TACATAAAAATGACATTGCCCTAAATTGACAAGATAAGATTTCCACTTATTCATCAGAAGGGGAGTATCTTTTGAAGCCAGAATATACTTTCCTTGATATCTAAAAGAATGCATAAAAGGATCCTTGAAGAACCAGAAAGTAATCGGAAAATTATTAGCAAAGACTTCTTCTCCAGGATATATTGTTTTTTTATAAAAATGTATCCGATCCAAAGAGATACCAGAAGAGTTTAATCGTAAATGAGACGATTGGTTACAGAGAAAAATAAAAATGGATTCGTATTCACATACATAATAATTATTTAGTAGAAAGAATAATCTTCGATTAGTTTTTGAAAAAAGAAATTTTTTTGGAGTAATAAGACTATTCCAATTATAATACGCGTGAAAAAAGAGCCATAATAAATGCAAAGAAGAGGGATCTTTCACGCAGTATCCAAGATTTCAATAAAAATTTCCAGATGAATGGGGTAGGGTATTAGTACATCTGATGTATAATTTAAATGTAGTAATTTGTCCGCTAAAAAAGGAAATATTGAATGAATTGATCGTAAATTCTACGATTTTACGATTTTTATCTTAAGACACTAATTGTCGGGAAAATGGAAGTTCCACAATGACTGCAAATACCTACGATATCATTTGATAATACAAATTTTTTTGTACTCAAAAAATTTATTTGGATTAGAATCATTAATAGAAATAATAAAATGATTCTGTTGAGACATTCGATTAATTAAACGTTTTATAATTAGTAAACTAGATTGATTGTCATAACCTACATTATCCAACAAAATGGATCCATTTAAACCACGACCATGAGCAAGTACATAAACATACTCCTGAAACATAAGTGGGTATAGGAAGTCATGTGGCTGAGATCTATGTAGTTATAAATATCCTTGAAATTAGTCCATTTAAAATTCTATTTGAACCAGAAAAGAAATAGACACGATTTATTGGGTTATCAAATGATACATAGTACGATACAGTCAAAACAAGGTATTATAGTAATAAAAATTAATAAAAAGATAGATACCTCGGAAACAAGTAAAACTTATCAATGGACTCTCTAGCTTTGTCCTTTCCATATAATCGATTTAGATTAATTTATTCGGATAGACTAACAAGATAGTTAGAAGTCCTTTATTTTATCAATCCAATCGCGCTTTTGATTTGGAAAAAAAAAAAAATTTTATTTATCAATATACTGCCTTCTTCTACACATTTCTCCCTATCCCATAATGAGGAATAGCGAATATTTAGGACTCATAAGATCTAATCCCCTCATGGGAAAATCCTTTCCCGCACTAAGCACTAATTTAGTTTTAACGTCTAATTAGATGGGGTAATCATTCAAAAATTAAGAACGTAAGATCGTTACTTTTTATTTCCCGATAATTGGAACCCTAGTAAGGCTCTACCCATTTATTCACTCGACCAAAAATAAATTATTTTAAAAATTGTTACATAACACGAATTTAAACAATTTAAATAACATTTTAGACCTATTCGACAAGAATAAAATGAAATATTCTCAGAATTATCCCTTGCTACGACATGCTGCTTTTTCCATTCATTCCTTTCAGGATCAGTCGTGGTCTTACAAACTCTACCGATGGTATGGACGAACATATTGATTCATACAAATGTGTAAAAAATGCTAGTCGCACTTAAAAGCCGAGTACTCTACCGTTGAGTTAGCAACCCCAATAAAATAATTATAATAAGAATATATAGATACAACCAAAATCCCAATAAATAACGAGATTTAATGGCGCAACGCAATCAAAAACAACCAAAATATTAAAATAGCAAAAAAATTCTCATATAAAATAGGAATAAAAGTCAAACATTTTTAATAGAGTTATAAACCTATTATTGGCGCTTATATTTTACATTATCTTATATTTTACATTATTATAGTATAATTATAATAGAGTGTTTATATTTTTTAATTTTTTTAATCTTAATCAAAAGATACTTATTGTATCACAGAAAATCCAAGAACCATTTCTGCACCGGAGATAAGAGATATATTTATCTACGATCGAATTATATTTATTTGATACACTGTTGTCAATATTAATATTGACATAAGGTATACAAAATAAAAAACAAATTATAAATCTAGCTAATAATTCCAATTTTAATTAATTAAAATTATTTTAATTGAAAGAGAAAAAACTAAGGACTTGTGTTGGGTTATCACTATATAATATATAAAATTTTGGTGTAATAATAAATTAAGGAAGAGGGGGGGGGGGGTAGAAAAAAAATTTAGGTTTATTTAATAACTAAAAAAAACAGGTTGAATCATTTTTTTTTTATTTTATATTATTAAATCAATTATTATATCAATAAAATAAATATATCAATAAAATAAATAGATGATTATAGTAATACAATCTATTGTTTGTTGTTATACATAAAATAAAACATTCTATAGTAACAATACTATATTAAGCATGATATGAATAGAATATAACAAAAGAATAACTAGTAAAAAGACAAAAAGAAAGGCTTATAGAAAACTATAGACAAACCATTCGCACCCTATTTTTTTCTCTTTCATTCAATTTAATTTTGTTTGTTGATTAAGACGAAGTTCCGTAAAAACACACGCCTTTTTTGAAATATCATGAACAGTTTCTGTAGGTTGAGCGCCTTTTTCAAGGAAATATATAATAGCAGGAACATTTAAATATATTTTATTTTTTATAGGATCATAAAAACCCACTTTCCGAAGATCTCGTCCCTCTCGTCGAGATCTAACATCAATTGCAACGATTCGATAAATGGCTCATTGGGATAGATGAACAATACCCCCCCCTAGAAACGTATAAGAAGTTTTATCCTCGTACGGCTCGAGAAAATTTTAAATTATGTCTATGTATAAAATTATACTATAAAATATATCCATAAAATCATCAAATTAATTATACTATTGGTTTAAGTACTTTTTTTTATTCTTAACCAACAAAAATAAAAAATTAGTCGTATTTGCACCTTCATAACTCAAGTTGAATAACTCTGAAATAATTAAAAAGAAACGTTTTAGATATTTCATTTATTGAGCGGTCTCTAGCCCTTTAATTGTCTGTTTCTTTTGGAATCTATTATGATTCTTTAATTCTGATCTAATCTAGTTGTTAAGACAATTGAAAATGGTATTTCCTTGTTCCAGGATCTTTATCTTTACTTTTGAATCATTGGGTTTAGACATTACTTCGGTGATATTTAAATCTTTTCAAAATGGCAGCAACATACCATTTTTTGTGATTTATTTCTGTAAAAGAATCATATGAATGGTTGATTCCTGTATAATACACTTCCCTTTTTATTTGATCGAAAGAGTTTTCCCAATTCCAACAAATTTTTTTTTGAAGTTGAAATTTTCTCAAATCGGATCCTTTAGATTTATATATATAAAATATACTTACGAAGTTGTTCCAATTTATTGATTGATACTAACCTTAGATTCTTGCCCCTGAGAAATAAATCAATACTTTCTATTCGAGCTCCATCCTGTACTGTACTCTAATTAATTACATCACCCCCCCCCAAAAAAAAAGAAGGTTCCGGTGTAACAGAACAAATGATGTCGAGTCAAGAGCACTTTCATTCCTATATAATATATATATAAATGGTGGATGTAAGAATCCACAACGGATCATGTCCTTCAAGTCGCACGTTGCTTTCTACCACATCGTTTTAAACGAAGTTTTACCATAACATTCCTTCAGTTTGGACCCCTTATGTAATTGATTCGATCATGGAATCATGAATAATCATTGGTTCGGTCGTTACATAGTAATCTATGCTTTTTTCTTCTATATGAAGAATGGAAAGTCTCAGCAATACTTCAATCAATTGAACCCCATTTTATTTTTTTATATTAAGATAGTTTGGTTATAGTTGAATATTGAAAATTCTCTAATTTTTTTTTTTATTTCTTAATTTATTTATACCATTCTAAATTTCGAATAGTTTTAGATTATTAAAAAAAAATTAGTTAACGAATTATAACTAATAGAACACGAATAAACAAGTTCTTTTGAATCTGTATCTTTAAGTAACCTGATAGTTCTAGGATAAATTCAACAATTTCACACTTCTTCAAGTAGCAATAAATCATAAGAATTCTTTACAAAGATTTAATTGATTTAAAAATTTCCTAACCGATAGCATTATTTGTATTTTGCATACTATACAGTTTTAGAGTAAGAACCATTCGCTTTTGATTTTATCATAAGTAATATAGAAATAAATTCATAATCCCTATTGGATTCAAGCGTCTTTGATTAAAAATGATAGATAAAAAAAATAAACAACATTCTATATCAATATTCAACTCTTAAACAGAAACAGAAGAGTGTCCGAAAAGGAAATACCCTTTTTTATTTTTTTATAAAGTTTATTATGATATAAAATATATTTTATCATAGATATTTTTATTCCATAGATATTGATAAAATGATCGGGGGTTAAATATGTTCTGGGACGGAAGGATTCGAACCTCCGAATAGCGGGACCAAAACCCGTTGCCTTACCACTTGGCCACGCCCCATTTATTTCTATTCGACACTAATAAACACTAATATTAGGACGGGTTCTTCGTCAACTCCAGTCTATATATCGATAAAAATATATTACTATAATTTTTAGACATATAGACTATACATGTCTAATATACATGTAGACATAGAATTAAACTTAATTTATTGATCATTACATATAATTAAATTAAGATATTATATGAAAGTATGATTTATTCTATTCTCTTTTGATTTCAGAATAGAAGGGTTTTTGGTTGGGTGAGTTAAAATAAAATAAAATTTTTGAGTCTATCTTATTTTCTTGTTATTCATTTTTTTTTTTTCTATTAATATTTATATTAATAATAAATATTAATAATAAAATATTTATACTAATAAAAAACTAAATTTATTAATAACTCAATCAAAATAAATACAATTATCCTAAAGAACAAAATGTTTGGTATGCTTAATATAGTTAGTTTGATCTGTCTCTACCTTAATGATACTCTTTATTCCAGTAGTTTTTTCGTCGCGAAATTGCCCGAAGCCTATGCTTTTTTGAATCCAATTGTAGATGTTATGCCAGTAATACCCCTGTTCTTTTTTCTATTAGCATTTGTTTGGCAAGCTGCTGTGAGTTTTCGCTGATATCTTTATCTTTAATACTGTCCCAGACAAATTCACGAGATATTCGAAAAAAAAAAAATTTACGAATTTATAAGATCAGATAAGTTCTACACTCCCACCTCAAATATTGAAATTCTTGTACAAACGCGACAAATCTTAATTATCCCACTTTATTTCTTGGTGTCAAAATAAAAAAATAGGGTATGGAGTATAAAAGTGGAGAATCTATTATCTTTTTTCCTAAAAAAATCTTGGAGATTGTGTAATGCTTACTCTCAAACTATTTGTTTACACGGTAGTGATATTCTTTGTTTCTCTCTTTATCTTCGGATTCCTGTCTAATGATCCAGGACGTAATCCTGGACGTGAAGAATAAAAAAATAAGGGTTTCTTTGCTTTATTTAAAAATGTTATTTAGTAACATTTTAACTATTACACATCTTTAACGCTTAAAAAAAAGAGCTCGCGATAAATTAAAAAAAAAATACCAAGTCATCAACGAAAACGGAAAGAGAGGGATTCGAACCCTCGGTACGAAAAATCCGTACAACGGATTAGCAATCCGACGCTTTAGTCCACTCAGCCATCTCTCCTCCTAATTTTAAAAGGATAATACATTGCTACATTGTAAAAAATAAGGCTTTAAAACCCCGTTCATAGTATATACTATTATTTCGGGCTTTTTAGTTCCAGAGCCCGGCATCTTAGCCGGGCCCGCCCTTTTGTTTCAACAAATCATTAACAAAGTATTTATTAAATTAATAAAAAAAAACACACTTGCTTAGTATTTCGATTAAAAAAATAAAGAACTATTTAAATTTCTATAACAATTTCTATAATATATATAGAATCAGCATCGAATCAAAATGTCATTTCTTTATTATTTAGTCCTTTTATTCTAGTAAAGTAAAGTAAATAAATAATAAAAAAAATAAATGTGGTTTCTTGCACAATACATTTTTGTGTTATGGCTTAAGTTCGAGACGTATAAGACAAAAACCTCCGGCAAAAAACACTTGACTATTTATTTAAATTAAATAAATCCTCTTTTCCTAATCCATTAGGTCCTCGGATACAACAAACACGTAAATGCTCTAATTTTCATGATTCGTTTCTGATACTATCTTTTGATTGACTTTTGGTTAGGGATGACTTTCTTGTTCGACAAAAGGTCCATTTCTATCTAATAATCAGAGTGTAGCGGGTATAGTTTAGTGGTAAAAGTGCGATTCGTTCTACAACCCCTTATATAGTTAAGGGGTCCTTTGGTTTGATTAATATTCATTCCGATCAAAAACTTTTTTTCTTAAAAGGATTGAATCCTTTCACTCTCAATAAAAAATTCGAGGAAGAATATACATTCTGGTGATTTGTACCCAATAATCAATTTTCAATTGAAAAGTTGGATTATGAGATTACGAAACATAATTTTTTTTATTGGAGCAATACTTCCAATTGAATGAGTATCAGTAAAGGAGCCATGGATAAAGATAGAAAATTTATTTCTGATCGTAACTAAATCTTCAATTTTTTAATTTCTATGAGATAAATTGAAGCAAAATAGCTATTAAACAATGTCTTTGGTTTACTAAAGACATCGAAAAATTGTTTTAGCTCGGTGGAAAATACTTTTCCTAAGGGTTCTTTCAATATAGAAGTAGAGAACGAAGTAACTAGAAAGATTGTTAGAATATAACCCCCTCTTTTCTATAGGGATCGTCTAGAAAGCGGGTTGTTCTGACTACACTCAGACACGAAAGCTGACATAGATGTTATGGGTCGGATTTTTTTTTAGTTAGTTCATGTCTGAATCTGGGAATTTACCTATATTCCATAAAGGAGCCGAATGAAACCAAAGTTTCACGTTCGGTTTTGAATTAGAGACGTTAAAAATGATGATTCAACGTCGACTATAACCCCTAGCCTTCCAAGCTAACGATGCGGGTTCGATTCCCGCTACCCGCTTTTACTTTATCGTTAGAGTTTTTAATATTCTAAAAACATTTCTATTTTTTTTTTATTAAAAAAAAAATGGAATGAATAGAATTCATGTAATGCATCATTTCAAGACTTTAATACCAAAAATACCAAATTCTTTGAATTATTTTAACTCTATATTTCCGAACAAGAAATATTAAAATTTGAATAAAAAGCGTCCATTGTCTAATGGATAGGACAGAGGTCTTCTAAACCTTTGGTATAGGTTCAAATCCTATTGGACGCAGTTTATTTCCATATGGATATATATATTTTTTTTTTTATTTATATGTCAAGATATATGTAAAGAAATAAGACAGATATTTGAAATAATAAATAACTTGAATAAGAGACA